CGTGTACGTGTCGGATGAACCAAATCCTCGTTGAATTTTATTTTTCCATTAGAAGGGGCTCGCACATGTTCTGCAGTACCCCCTGTGAATACTCCGCCGGTATGAAAAGTTCTTAATGTTAATTGAGTGCCCGGTTCTCCAATAGATTGACCTGCAATAATACCTACAGCTTCTCCCAATTCGACCAGGTCGTCATGAGCTGGACTTCGGCCATAACATAATTGACAAATCCACGACGTACTCCTACAAGTAAAGGGAGTTCGAATAGAGATTGGTTGTGCTCTAAAAGTTATGAATCTATTGACAAGTCCAACTCCAATATCTTGATTTCTAGTAGCAATGCATCGCGAACCTATATATACATGATCTGCTAATACACGCCCAATTAATGTTTGGATAAAAATCCTGTCCGCCATCATTCCATTTCGAGGACTTACAGAAATACCTCGGACGGTGCCGCAATCTGTTCGACGTACAACAATGTGTTGAACTACTTCAACAAGTCTGCGCGTGAGATATCCTGCATCTGATGTTCGGATAGCGGTATCCACAACTCCTTTACGGGCTCCGTAACAAGAAATAATATATTCTGTTAAAGAGAGTCCTTCGCGTAAATTGCTTTGAATGGGTAAATCAATCATTTGCCCTTGGGGATCCGACATTAATCCTCTCATACCTACTAATTGATGTACCTGAGATGCATTTCCTCTGGCTCCCGAAAAAGACATTATATGGACTGGATTAAAAGGATCGGTCATCCGAAAATTAGGATTCATTTCTTGTCGCAAATATTCACTTGTGGCATACCAGATCTCGATCGATTGACGTAATTTTTCTACCGCGTGTACATTCCCATAATGATGGTGTTTTTCCAAAATAAAACTTTGTTGTTCAGCGTCTTGAACTAGCCATCTTTTAGAAGGTATTGTTAAAAGATCATCAATTCCTAATGAAATGGATGCGGCGGTAGCTTGTCGGAAACCCAGAGTCTTTACTTGATCCAGGATATGTGATGTATATCCTATTCCATAGTGATCAATAAATCGACTAATAAGTCGTTTCATGGCAGTTCCGTCTATCATTTTATTGTGAAAGACCTGAGTGGGCCGTTCTGCCATCAGTACCTCCATATTGCGCTGAGTAGAATTTGACAATGGGTTTGAGTCAGTGATTGTAAAACTTCCTTTTCTAGATCTTGATTCACGTAGAAATTCCGCAATTGCAATTATAGTCCTAGTTAACCCGGTGAGACTCGAATTCCCCCTGGTAGCATAGAATTACAACAGCCCTGCCAAAACCCCTGTATGGCTTCTTCTATTTCTCGATAAAGAGAAATATGACCGAGAGTGGTTCGAATATATATATAAAGAATTTCTTTTTTTATACTTCTTACTATTAGATAGTGTCCATAAATCTCATAATAGGTCCCCAAAGATTCATAGTGAATTTCGATGGGAGTTTCTCTTGCAGCAATAACGCGTTGATCTAGTCGCCACCGCAGCCACAAGGGACTACCTAAATTGATGCGTTTTTGCCGATAAGCTCCAATTGCATCATAGGCATTAGAAAAAAAAGGTTCTTTTTTTTTTGTATACTTATAGTTATTATCTTGATTTTGATAGTTTATACGATTACATGGATTATACCTATTTACACAAATACCCCGACGATTTCCACTCGTTAAGAAATAGAGTCCACTAAGCATATCTTGAGTTGGTGCAGAAATGGGATCTCCAATAGTTGGAGACAAAAGATTCATATGAGAAAACATAAGTAAACGTGCCTCTGCTTGAGCCTCCAAAGATAAAGGCACATGAACAGCCATTTGATCCCCGTCAAAGTCTGCATTGAAGCCCTTACAAACTAATGGATGTAAACAAATAGCACGCCCTTCCACTAAAATGGGCAGGAATGCCTGTATGCCTAATCTATGCAGAGTAGGCGCTCTATTCAGCAATACAGGATGGTCATCCAGAATTTCCTGAAGTATTTCCCATACAATCGGTTTTTTTTTTCGAATTTGACTTTTAGCAACTCCGATGTTCGAAGCAAGATGTTTTCTAATTAGGTCACGAATTACAAATGCCTGGAAAAGTTCTATTGCTATTTCGCGAGGCAATCCACATCGATGTAATGAAAGTGAAGGGCCCACGACAATCACTGACCGCCCTGAATAATCAACCCGTTTACCAAGCAAAGTCTCGCGAACTCTTCCTTCTTTGCCTTCAATTACATCTGAAAGAGACTTGTAAACTCTATTATGATCATCCCTCATCGGTTGTCCGCAGATTCCATTATCAAGAAGTGCATCCACGGCTTCTTGCAGCAATTTTTCCTGAGATATTATTAATTCTTCTGGCGTAGCTATACTTGTTGTTAATAGATCTGTAAGAGTATTATTCCGATAGATAATTCTTCTATAGATTTCATTAATATCCGAGGTCACTAGTTTATCCTCATCTATATGATAGATTGGTCTCAACTCAGGAGGAAGAACTGG